TATATATTCAGAATAAACATATATTTATATATAAATAATAATTAATAATAATCTAATGTTAATCTTAATCATTAATATGATATAATAGTATAATATAGTATAGTATAAATATAATATATTTAATAAATAGATATAGATCTTATATATTATATAATATTTAATAGAATAAGTATATATGGATAATAATATATATATATATAATAAAGTAATATTAATCTTATAACATTTATATATTAGTATAAAGTAATAATTAAATAGATAAATTATATTAAAGAATAAGATAAGAATAATAAATTATATATAGTAATAATGTATATTTAAAGTATTATATTGTAAGAATAATAAAGAGATGATACATTATCAATATAATACAAAGTAATACATTAATAGTTTTCTTATATAAATGTTTCGATAAAATAGTCAATAAATATCTATATAGATAAATATATACATACATATATAATAATAATATAATATTAATATAATAACTAATAAATATACATAATAATGATAATATATATATAAATATAAATAATAATAATAGATAATAAATAACTAATATATATATCTAAATAATATTAATAATAATAAATAATAGATAATAATATATGATAATATATAATATATAAATATATAAATAATTAATAACTATAATAAAGATATAATAATAGTATATACATACTTAATTTAATATAATATAATATATACATAATACATAATACATAATACATATAATATAATATATACATACATACATATATATATAAATACTACTACTATAATTGTACGGCGGTTGTGAATAATGAATATAACTCAATAATGATACATGATTAAAGTATGTAAGAATGTTCCGAAATAAAATAATTTCCCTACAAGTTAAAAACCTTACATGATTAATAAGATACAGTGATAGAATATATCGTAAATGATATAACTAAATACTAACTTAAATAATAAATTATAAAGTGTTTCGAATAGTATCAATATCTTAATAATATGTATAATAATCTAATTAATGATTCTAATATGATATTAATAATATTTTAAATAATGTATCCTATAATTTTTATCATATATGATGTTATTATCAACTATGTGTGCAATGTTTCGAAAATTAGTTAATACCTTAATTCTGTATTTTATTAATTACAATAAAGTATACAATATATTATAGTACCAATAATGGTAAATATCCATGATGACATTGACAATAATATTTATGTAATGTTTCGATAATTATATTATATAATAACTATTAATATTCCAATATTTAAAGTGTTAATAATTATCTTTTTAACTGTTTCGATAATAGTGTTGAGAACTAAGGGTTACCAAATGCTTCTAAAATGTGTTAATAACAAAGTATCAAATGTTTCGAAAATGTGTTAATAATACTGATAAATACTAATATTGATAAACCATAAATAATAACTATAATACTAATATACCTATTAATAATACCTATTAATACTATATACTATTACTATATATCTATACTATATATCTATATATCTATACTATGATAATAACTACTATATATTTATATTATATATCTATACTATAATAACTATTATAACTACTATATATCTATATTAACTATTATAATGACTATTATGTATCTATATAAATATTATATATATTATAATGATATGATATGATATTGTGTTCCAATGGTTGTAAAAATATCGCACTTTTATGGAATAATGACATAATAAGATACTACTTTCTATATGATTCGAACATATAATAATAATATTAGAAGTATTATGCTTTACCATTAAGCTAAGAAAGTTTTTAAATATTGAGAGTAGTATGAATTGAACATACTATTACTGTTTAAAAGACAATTGTTTTACCGATAAACTATACTCTCTAATAAATAATATTATAATATAATTGTATAATGTATATAAATAATAATTGAATCGATTTGATTCGAACAAACATAAACCAAACTCAAATTTTGGTGACTTACCTATTAGTCAACGACTCATATATATAATTGCTATTTAAAGGATTTGAACCTTCAATCTATTTAAAGAAACACATCTTAAGAGTGTTGTGTCTACCAATTCCACCAAAATAGCTAGTAATTTATAATAATGCCTTTAACAAGAATTGAACTATGTATACATAAATCTTCAGTTTATTGCTTTACCGTTAAGCTATAAAGGCTTATAATAATAATAATAATAGCAACGACAGGATTTGAACCTATATCAAGAGATCATGAGTCTCTTATGATAACCAATTACACTACATTGCATTAATAATAATAATAAGAATATTTATATATAAATTTATATATTGAATTAATATCCTCATCAATAGAATAGGATATACAAGAATAATCAAATAATATCTAAACAATGTAAATACAAGATAAGTGTTTCGTATCCAACATGATGAGTAGAAGATAAATGATAATTTCTTAATCTTCAATAATTAATACCTAACATAAAGATTAACATAACCATATGCATGAAATGTAATCCAGTACCAGCATAGAAAACAGAACCATAAACACCATCAGTGATAGTGAAATTAGCATTAATGAATTCAACATATTGACAAGCAACGAAGATAACAATTAATCAGAAAGTAGCTAATAATCCATATAAAGATGCATTTCTATTACCAAGGATTAATCCATGATGAGATCAAGTAATAGTAGCTCCAGAAAGTAATAAGATAATAGTATTTAATAATGGTAATTCCATAGGTAGTACTAGAACGATTCCTTTAGGAGGTCAGATATTACCAACAGTAACATCAGGATTTATTAGTGAATGGAAATATAGTCAGAATAAAGCACTAAAGATTAATACTTCAGAAACAACAAATAATAAGAATCCTAAATTAATACCTTTTCTAACAGCTAAAGTATGATCACCTAAATAAGTACCTTCTAGAATAATATCTCTAAATCATAAAGTTATAGAAATAAGAACTAGTAGTAATGTTAGATATAAAACATATAAATTACCAATAATTCCATGCATAGTGAATAGTAAAGTTAATGCTAATGACATTAAAGTTATAGACACTACAATAGGTCATGGTGAAGGAAGAACCATATGAAATGGATATTGTTGATACTGAGATCTATATAAATTTTTCATAAGATAAAAAGTTAATTAATTATTATAATATAATTATAATTGTACTTTACTTTACTTACATAATATATATAATATTTTATATACTTTAATATATTTTTATATATAATATAATATAATTTAATATAATATATTTTAATATATTTTAATATATAATTTAATAAGAAATGAGGAGACTCGAACTCCTACCTTTTGATTTGCAATCAACCGATCAACCCTTGATCATCATCTCTACTATAATAATATATAATACTAATATAATATAATAATAATACTATAATACTATAATATATACTATAATACTAATAATAATACTATAATATATACTATAATACTATAATACAATAATAATGTTACTACATATATAATAATAATGTTACTATATAATACTATACTATACTATTTATATTTATACTATACTATATTATATACTATATACTATTAATTTATATATATATATTAATAAATTGTAGATATTGAGTTTCGAACTCAAGATATATATCCCTAAAATATACGTTTTACCGATTAAACTATATCCACATAGTCAATACCAAATTTAAATTAATAATTTATTGATCATTTAATCATACTAAGAAATCATTTAAAGAGACAGCTTCAATTTTAATAGGCATAAGGCTATGCATAAGACCACATAATTCACTACATTGTCCATAGAAAACACCTTCTCTTTGAATTAATAGAGATACTTGATTTAATCTACCAGGAGTAAGGTCAATTTTGATACCTAAGCTAGGAACGGCGAAATCATGGATAACATCAGCAGCAGTAACGATAAATCTAATATGAGTATTAACAGGAACAACGACACTATTATCAGTATCTAATAATCTTAATTGTCCATCTTCTAATAAATCTTCAGGAATAACATAAGCTTCTAATTCAATAGTTTCATTATTATCATTAATGAAATCAGAGTATTCATATTTTCAGTATCATTGTAATCCGATAAGTTTAATAGTTATAGCAGGAGAAATAACTTCATCACATAAATATAATAATATGAAAGAAGGGAAAGCAATAACTAATAAAACTACGGCAGGCATAGTTGTTCAGATAATTTCAATTAATTGTCCATGTTGCATGTATTTATATGCAAATTTATTATTTAAAGATCTATGAATAATAATATATAACATATATGATACTATACCAAAGATAATTAATAAATAGAACATAATATTATCATGTAATTCAATAATACCTTCTTGATTAGGAGTAGAAGAATCCTGGAAGTACATTCCATAAGGAATAGGTACATCATTTATAATCATTAATAAATTATATAAAAACATAATATGTGTTAATATTTATAATATAATATACAGATAGTATAATTATATTTGTTAATTTAAATTTAATACTTTAATAAGTATAATATTTTTTATTATTAGAAATAAGAGATTTGAACTCCTAACTATCGTGTGTAAAACGACTACTTTACCATTAAGTTAATTTCTATTAGTTAGTTATAGTTTATTTGATATAATATAGATATATGATAAATTAGTTATTTAATTATAAATACTTTAGTAATAATACTTAATATTTACTTAAATAAATACTATTAAATTTTAGTATAAAATTATCATTATGTCTTTATAACATGACTTCATATTTAATATGCATTCAATATTTATTCATAACAAACTTAGCTTATCTACTGTAATTATATTAATATTAATAAATATAATAATATTATTAATAAATTAATCATTAAATATATAAACAAATATATTTTTATTGTTTGATTAAATAATTAATAGATATACCATAGGTTTATTTATTCTGATCCTTGCGTACTAAGAATAATAATTATATAGACATTTTTACCTGTAGTAGATAGAAACCATACTGATTTACATCGTATTTAACCCAACTCACGTTACCTTTTAATTGACGAACAGTCAAACCCTTATTAACACTTACAATTAATAGGATAGGTAGAGTCGACATCGAGGTGGCAAACATAACTTACAATATCTACTCTTTCGTTATATTACCCTGTTATCCCTAGCGTAACTTTAATTCGTTATCAATAACCCTTACAATAAGTATTATTTGTTCATTATACCATACTTACGTACTTGTTCTACTTGTAGGTATCACAATCTTAACATAGTTATATTATTATACTTAATTATATTATCTTTAATATATTATTATCATGATAATTTAACTATATCTTATTATTCTATCGTTAATATAACAATTGTTATATTATTATTAATATCTATATAAATAATTTATATATTAATATTTTATTATAAATAATTTTATATACTTATTATAATGGACTTATTCAGATACTTTTGCTGAAAATGACACCCCATCAAAACTACCAATTAAAGATTGTCTCCAATATCTATATAATATAATATAATTATAATTATATAAATAATTTAATAAGAATAATCATTATTAAATAATAATATTTGGATAATAAATAAATAATAATAAAGATAATCATTTCAATTAATATTGAATCAATAAGATTAATTTCTATACATTATATATGATTTATTTAAATCTATTTAATTACAGTAAAGCTGCATAGGGTCTTTTCGTCTAACTACAGGAAAACAGCATCTTCACTGCTACTTCAATTTCACTTAGATTAAGGATGAGACAGTTGTTGTATCATTACGTCATTCATGCCGGACCATAATTATTGGACAATGAATTTCGCTACCTTAGAACTCTCATAATAAAGCTGCTATTTATTTAAAATTATTAATTAATTAACTAAACATCAATTAATATTATCAATTAAACATGGAGCAGAGTTCACACCTTATACGACTAATAAATTATTAGCAAAGTGCTATGTTTTTAGTAAACAGTTGTACAACCTTGTCTTTAAATGTTATTAACTAATCTATTAACTCTTTTTGCCGAGTTCCTTATCCTTAATTATCTAATTCACCTTCATATTCTCTACTAATATACCTGTGTCGGTCTTCATTACGGTACATATATAATATCTACTTCTTGAACTAAATATATATGTTTATAATATATTATTATATAGTTTTTATATTATATAGTTTAACCTATCATATATTATTCTTAAATAATTTATTTAAGGGCCGCTTTTATAGTAAAACCTTATACATTAGGTGAAAAGGTTTAGACCTTTTTATCGTTACTCATGTCAGCATTCTCTATTTAATTACATCTTAAAATATTAATTAGATTCATTAATATTATCTTCATTAAATGCTCCATTACCATATATTTATACTTATTAATTTATAAATATATTCAATTATTCAGTTAGATATTTAGATCCGTATATTATCTATGATCATTAATATAAATATTAATGGTTTAACATATTATTTATATATAGATATACTATATTTAATTAGTGCATTGTTACATGTTCATTAAAAACTGATTATTGTCAAATCCATTTACTAATTGAGTTATAATATATTCATATTAATTTCACTTAATATCTATTAAGAACTTTATAATTAATCTAGGCTGTTTCCTTTTCGATTATATACCTTATCGCATATAATCTGATTCTAATAATTTATAATTATATATTCTGAGATTTAATATCATTGATAAAACATTACGTCCCCCAATTATTAATAAAATACATACTATATAATATATACATAAAATACATATATAAAATATAATATATAATATTAATATTTATATTAAGTGCTGTACCATATAATTATAATTTTTATTTTTATTAGACTATACTAACATATATTTCATGGAGAACCAGCTATCTGCAGATCAGATTTGACTTTCTCAACTTATCACAATTCATCAGATGATATTGCAACATCAACCTGTACAATCGATTAATTAATATATTTAATTATATTAATTTTTATTCATTTGATCATGATAAGATCATCTGCTTTCGGGTCAATTAACATTAACTAAATTATACAATATTTAATTATTTAAATTATTTATAATATATATTATTTTGCTAATTATTAATAACTTGCTGACCCATTATACAAAAGGTACATTATTTATTAATTAATAAATTAATATTTAATTGCTTGTAGAATAACCATTTATTACTTTCCCTTACGGTACTATTTTTGCTTATTAATAATATTTAATCTTAGAACTTGTAGTCCTATATTCTTACATAATATTATTACATAATACTTATTAGATTATATTATTTTCTCTCACCAATACTCATAATATCTCTATTGATTTATTTTCCTTAAGTTAATTAGATGTTTCAATTCACTTAGTATTTTATCAAAAGTTTACTTTAGGTATTAAAATATTATTAATATAATATTTATTAGTAACCTATTATTATTAATAGCTATAGTATCTATGATTATCCCTTTAAGTCTATATTATATAGTTCAAATAAACTATAACTAGTACTTTTACCTATTGGTTATTGATAAAACCATAAGGCGGTTAACTTATATATTTCCCCCATTGGGAAAGAATATTAATTATTATAATACAATATACAATATACATACTACAATATATAGAATAATATATAATACATACTATAATATATAGAATATATACTATAATTTATATAGAATAATATATACTATAATTTATTTATAATATAGAATAATATACTACTGTAATATAATTTATCTTCTACCTACGTAGAACAATACATTTTCTAAGATAGAGATAACTGGCATAATGATTAAGAAGTATGCGAAGTAGATGAATGTAGTGATTTGTCCCATAACAATAAATGGTAGTTCGACATGACATTCTCCTAATTTCCCTAATAATAAGAAGTTAAATACGAATAAATAGAAGAAGAATTTAGAGAATACTTTGAATGTGTTACCTCTAATAATACTTCTATCTGTAATAGGTAATAACATTAATACTAAAATGGCACTAAACATTAGGATAACTCCTATTAATTTATCAGGAATACTTCTTAAAATAGCATAGAATGGTAATAAATATCATTCTGGTACAATAGATAGTGGAGTAACTAAAGGATTACCCTCAATATAATTATCTGGATGATTTAAAATATTTGGCATAAAGAATACAAATAATGAGTAAACTAATAAAAATACAAATACTGTAATTAAATCTTTAAAAATAAAATAATTATGCATTGGAATTCTATCTATGTTACCTGTAATACCTAAAGGATTTGATGATCCATGAGTATGTAATGCCATCATATGCATAATAACCATAGCTAAAATAATAAATGGTACTAAATAATGTAAAGCAAAGAATCTTTGAATAGTTGGATTAGACACACTAAATCCTCCTCATAATCATAGTACAATATCATTTCCAATTAATGGGATAGCTGAGAATAAGTTAGTAATAACTGTAGCTCCTCAATGAGACATTTGTCCATATACACAACAATAACCTAAGAATAGTAGTAGCATTGTTAAGATGAAAATAATAACACCTAATAATCATACTGTTACTCTTGGTGATTTATAAGATCCATAATATAATCCTTTAGCAATATGAATATACATACAAATAAAGAAGAATGATGCTCCATTAGCATGCATATATCTAATTAATCATCCGAATTGTACATCTCTCATAATATGTTCTACTGATGAGAATAGTAATTCAATATTAGAACTATAATGCATTAGTAAAAAGATACCTGTAAGGATTTGAATAGTTAAACATAAACCTAATAATGATCCTATATTTCATCAATAATTAATAGATGATGGTTGTGGTGAGTCAATTATATAACTATTAAGTAAATTCATATAAATATTTGATTTTCTTATCAGCATTAATATTTATAATTATTTATATTATTATAATAAATATAAAAAATACTATTTAAATTAATTAATGAGTTATTAATATAATATGATATTATATATATATAATATTAATCTTAGTAGGAATCGAACCTACATTATCAACATGAAGAGATGATGTCTTAACCGTTAGACTATAAGATCGAAGGGAATATTAGTGTAAATACAATGTATCTTTTAAATATGTAGACATTAAAATTGATCATACATAAGCTTGAATAATTAGAATAGCAAACTCTAAACATACAATACCTAACATTAGTAATAATGGAATCATACTTACTAGGAATGTACACATATTAATTAGCATAAAATTATATAATAATCCTGATAAAATTATTAATAATAAATGTCCTGATAATACATTAGCCGATAATCTTAATCCTAATGATAATGATCTAGCTACATATGATAATAACTCAATTAATACTAATAATGGTACTAAGTATAATGGTGTACCTACTGGTACAAATAATGAAAAGAAGTGTAGACCATGTCTCTGGAATCCAATAATTGTCACTCCTATTCAAATTATCATACTTGTAGATACTACTATAATCATATGTGATGTTAACGCAAATGAATAAGGAATTATACTAATTATATTTAGCATAAAAATAAATACAAACATTGTATAAATTAATGGGTAGTAATTTCCCCAGAATTTACCTGTTACTTGTCCCTTTACTATGTTTATTAATGTATCATGTAATAGCTCCTGATATAATAATCATTTACTTCCTTTAATATTTATATCTAGTAAAATACTATAATTAAATAATAGAAAAATAAATAATAAAATCATAAGATATAATGAAAATGTCGTAACATTAAACATACTAAAATCAATAAATGGAGAATATAATCCTAATAAATCTTTAATCTCAAATTGATCTAATGGTGATAGAATATACATTAAAATATATATTTAGTTATTATATTAATTTAAATTGATCTTTACAGATATAATATATAATATATTAATAATATTTATAATTTAATTAATTATAATTTAGTAATTAATAATCTACTTACGTATAATTTAATAATTAGTGGTAAGATATATTGAGATACTAGAATCAAGATTAATGATAATAGTAAAAATCCATAAAATAATTGATTTATGAAATAAAAAGGTACTAATTGTGGCATATTTTATATAATTTAATAATTAGTTTATAAACCATAGTTTACATAATGAAGTGTTTTTAGTTAGAATATTAGTTGATATACATATGTTATCTTTAACTATAAATTAAACATCATAATTTAATAAATAGTTATTATAACCCTGATCTTATAATATAATACTATTATTTATATAGTTATTTATTAATCATAATATAGGACTCTATTTAACTACTTAGTAATATTACATTATGACATCATATAATATTATAGTTAATATATTAAGTTAATGTTAATAATATATTTATTTATTAAGTATTATATTGTATATTTATATATATATATATATTTATTGTATATAATATTAAGATTGTACAGCTGGAGTGTTATATAGATGAACAGCTGGAGGGTTAGACAACATAAATTCGATGGAAGTAGATTTAATAAGATTATTTAAGAAAATTAAATTACTTTCGATATAGTCAGGTTCTTTATTGAATACAACTGCTTTACTTTCTTTATTAAGTACACCATTTATTAATTGATCATAAATGATATAGATAAATAAGAATAATGACATTACTGACATCATCGAACCTAAAGAAAGAATATAATTTCAGATATAGAAAGCATCTGGATAATCAGGGATTCTTCTTGGCATACCATTCAATCCTAAGAAATGCATTGGCATGAATGTAATATTAACACCAATAAATAACATTCAGAATTGAATTTGTGCTAATCTTTCGTTAAAATATAAACCTAATACTATTGGACTTCAATAGTAGTAACCCGCAAATAATGAGAATACCGCTCCCATTGATAATACCATATGGAAATGACCTACTACATAATATGTATCATGGAATGCTACATCTAATGATAGATTAGCTAATAATACTCCTGATAAACCTCCAATTGTAAATAAAATTAAAAAGGCTAAAGCATATAATGTCGGTGTTGTCATTCTTATTGTTCCTCCATATAATGTTAGTAATCAACTAAAAATTTTAATTCCTGTTGGAATCGCAATAATCATCGTCGCCGATGTAAAATATAGTCTTGTATCTGTATCTAATCCTACAATATACATATGATGTGATCATACTAAAAATCCTAAGAAACCAATTGATAGCATGGCATATACCATTGAAATTCCTCCAAATACAATCTTCTTAGAATATGTAGATACTACTTGTGATACAATTCCAAATCCTGGTAAAATTAAAATATACACCTCTGGATGCTGTCTGGACTATCTTTTTATTAATACCTAAATATATATAATAATATACACATATAGATTATATTAACAAATAATAACTAAATAATTAATAAAATACCTAATATAAATTAACTTAACAAATAATAACTAAATAGTTAATATATTTAATAATATATATATAAATTAACTTAACAAATAATAACTAAATAGTTAATAAAATACCTAATATATATAGATAAGTTATTAAATTAATAAAATATCTAATTAATAGATAAATAAATATAGATAATAAATATCTAAATAATAATAATTATATTTATAAAACATGTATACAATTATTAGAGATATATTGTGTTATGATTATTTATTGGCTGTCTCTTTAATTCAACAATCTCAATAAGCTAAGAATATTTGTCATCTAATATCTGTACTAGGTAAAAACATAATACTTAAATAAGATCTTAATAATCTAGCTTTATAAAAATTAAATGATTTACTATTATGTCTTTCGTTATAATTTAGGAAACTTCTTAAATCATAATAAGATTTTAGTTCTCAAGTAAATTCATAATAGAAATTGTTGCTTTCTTCAACTACGCCTCCAAACTTACCTACTAACATATAAAGACCTTCTATTGATCTTGAATTAACTGTAATTAGCATTCTATACTTTTTAGATCTCTTTGAATAATCTAAATTAATATCTCCTGTTAGATCAATGTATCCTCAATATCATGTATTATCATCTCTTAAAGATGTAATATTTATCTTACATTGAATATTTATTTTAATACATAGATCAAGATATAGATTTTGTATTGCTGAAGTTTTAAAGTATGGTGCTACCCTATCGAATAAATATTGAATTTCTTCATAATCTGTTAATTCTCATTGATATTTATTTTTATTATAGGGTTTAAATTTACCTCTATATGTACTTTCGATATATTTTGTTATATCTAGATCATAATTATCTAATACGATATAGCAAGTTACTCTTGTACCTGTTAGGATGACACCTGCTGCTTCTATTACACCTAGTATTCAAGGATCACCGATACTCTCTAATTTTTGTGCTTTAGGTAATAATAATCCACATATAGTCTCTGAACTTTCCTTTAATCTTGTCACTACTTGAGGATTTACAATTAAAGTTAGCTGCTTATCACTTCATATATTATACATTATAACTAATAAGGCATTTAGTCTTATATATATAGTAATATAATATCTTATTAAAGATTTAAGCATATAGTGGAATTCTATATTATATAATATTAATATTAATATAATTATAATTAATAATAATAAAAATAATAAAGGGCCATATTGACCAAAGAATCAGAATAAATGTTGATATAATACTGGATCACCTCCTCCTAGTACTTCAAAGAATGAAGTATTAAAATTTCTATCCATTAACAACATTGTTACTCCCAGTGATAATACTGGTAATGACATCAATAATAAAAATAGTGTAATAAAAATTGATCATACAAATAATGGCATACTATGCATCTTCATACCATTTGTTCTCATATTTAATGTTGTTACAATAAAATTAATTGCACCTAACATTGAAGAAATACTAGTCAAATGTAATGCAAAAATAGCTAAATCTACACTCAGTCCTGAATGTGATTGAATTGATGATAATGGCGGGTATACTGTTCATCCTGTACCTAGTCCTGACTCAACTAATGTTGACATCATTAATGATACTAATAGTGGTGGTAATAATCAGAATGAAATATTATTTAATCTGGCAAATGACATATCTGTAGCTCCAATTAATAATGGTAAAAAATAATTACCAAATCCTCCCATCATTAGAGGCATTACTAAAAAGAATACTATTAACACTAGATGTCCTGTTACCATAACATTAAATAACTGACCTGATGTCCCTAAATATTGAGAACCAGGCGATGATAATTCCATTCTAATAATTAAAGACATTCCTGTCCCTGCTATTCCACAAAAGATTGCGAATATGAAATATAACATTCCAATATCCTTGGCATTCGTTGAATAAATTCATCTGTTTATAAATATTTTCATTGTTTTATTTAATCTTGAATGTACATATAATATTACAATATAACCTAATAATTCTGCTATATTATATTATAATTCCATCAATTTATGGTATTTAGCCAACACTAACATAACCACATAATATATCCTCTTAATACTAGATAGAAATATTAATAACAATATATTACTATAATTAATTTCATTTATATTTAATCATATAAGGTTACATAGCTAGATATAATAAGGTAGGGTACACCATCAATAGTTGCATACCAGCTATAATATATATCCCAGTTAATAGAGTCCAGGAATCTTAAATATATTATAACCTCACTAATATATAAACCCAATATAAATACTACATCATAAATATATGTATATTCACTTAATAATTAACTAATTAATACTATAATAATAAAATAATACATAGATAACAAATATTATAATATTAAATAATTATTATTAGAGGTCAATATAATATATAATCTATATACCGTGTTAAGTCTGCAGCGCCACTGTCAATATCTACATAATATAATATCAATTATTATTATAATGATAGAATAAATATTAATAAGATAAATTAGATACTGTTTTTACCTCTATCATACCATGGGTAAGACACTTGATAAGTGTTATCTATCAAGAATAAAGAGATTCGAACTCCTATCGATTGATTTGAAATCAATTGTTATACCATTATACTATATTCTTTAAAAGATCTGATAAAACACTATCGAAACATTACTATATTACATTATAGTTATTAATATATACTATATGGATATATAATTATTATATGGTTATTATAGTTAATATATGTTATTATACTTATTATTATATAATATATTATATGGTTAATAATACTTTATAGTAAGTTAACTTATATATATGTGTGTTATGGAATATTAAGATATTTATAAGCCCACCGCAGGTTCCCCTACGGTAACTGTATTTCAACTTCGCATTAATTCATCATATCTCTTGATTATAATTAAAAATATATAAATCATAATTAATGATTGATTAATTAGTTAAATATAAGATTATAACTTTAGATGATATCATGTTTCAACGCGTGATGAGTGATTAGTGCGAAACAGTTAATATATTCACCGTAATTGTCTTTATTACGTATTACTAGCAATTCTTATTTCATATTATCGAATTTCAGATAATAATCCATACTATTTATTATACCAATATAATAATTCTTATAATGTTTTATATTATTAATTCTATTAATTTAATTAACTTTAATATAATTTTGTACATTATCTTATAACACGTCTATAGCCCATACTATTCGGGTCATCATGATTTGTCTTAATTCCTTTCATAATTATTATTGTTTAATAATTATTTTATATATAATTTATCATATATATATGGAGATTTGTTCATTGATGATTAATCTAACACTTTGCAGCATGAACTGAAAACAACGATGTAACACCTGTATAATATACAAAATATGGTAAGATTGTCGGGGATTATCGAATTAAATAACATGTTCCACTGCTTTAGTCTGTAACCGTCTATTGTCTTGAATTTCATACTTGCGAACGTACTCTTCAGGTGGAATACTTAACATTTTCATTTAATCATTATATAATATATAAATATAACAATTAGTATTCATAGTTTACTGCTAGAACTACTTGGGTATCGAATCCAAATCGCTACTCTAGCCTTCATTCCTCAATGTCAATTATCTATTAATTAAAATCTTCACACTTGACAGTCTTATAATCGTTACTGCATTTCATCACTAATATTATAATTCTTTAATTAATATAAAATAATTCTAATCATATATTTAATATGATCATTCTACGAATCCTTTAAACCATTATGATTAACGCTAGCCCTCTTTGTATTACCGCAGCTGCTGGCACAAATGTTTGTTAGGACTTCTCAATATATATAAAAATATAACTATAAAATATATAAAAAATACATTCTATATAATAAAAATAATTATATATATACTATAATTTATATAATTCAATCATTATTTAAATTAATCTAAGGACTTTATTAATTACTATTAATATATAATATATATTACTATATTATAATTTTCATCCTAATAAGTGACTGGATCAATCTTTCGATCATTGTCCAATATTCCCCACTGCTGTATCATTTAGATATTGACTGTCTCTCATAGTCAACGTGATCATTATAACTTTCATTAATGATTATGAATCTTCGGCTAGAATAAGGTTTAATTATTCTATTACCTAAATCAATATTAGCTAGACTATAAACAATATATACAAAATATATATATCTTTATCTATTATTAAGTATTTAACTCAATTTATAGTTCCTATTCTAATCTTTACTCACGGGTACACCACATATTAATTAATAAATTACATTATTATTAACGTCTGATTTGCATGTGTCATGTCCTTATTTAGCGTTTAATCTGAACCAACATCATGTTCTTATTATTTTGTTTATTCACTTTACGAATACTTATAATATCTACATTAATAAAAAATATTATTATAAAATATTATTAACTTTACAGAAAATATAGGATTCGAACCTATGAAATTTAGCATTTATAATAGCTCAAATATTACACCTTAAACCACTCAGTCAATTTTCTTTATTATTATACATTATATATAATATGATAATATATTAAGATTAACAGGAATTGAACCTATGTTGGTACCTTATCAAAGTACTATTTTAACCAATTAAATTATAATCTCTTTATGGAACCAATGAGAATTGAACTCATATCTCTTACGTGCAAGATAAGTGTTATACCTAGTTTAACTATAATCCCTAGTAGTTCTCAATAGGAATTGAACCTATATCAAATCATTAACAGTGATTGGCTTTAACCATTAAGCTATGAAAACTATGATGGTGATAGGAATTGAACCTATGAAGGATGATACCATTGAGTTTACAGCTCAACTCCAATAACCAACATTGGAATCACCACCTATGTTATATTAAGGAATCGAACCTCAATCTGTCGATTACAAAACGAATGCTCTGCCAATTGAGCTAATATAACTTTGAATATAATAACATTATTTATTATTTATAATTTATTATACTGCATATAATAATAAGAATGAAATCATTAAACAGAATAATCCTGTTGCTTCTAGTAAAGCAAATCCTAATACTGCATATGGGAATAATACATCTTTCATTGATGGGTTTCTTGATACTCCTTGAATTAATGCTAGGAATACAATAGCAATTCCAATACCTGCCCCTAATAATCCAATTGTTGAAATACCTGCTCCTACATATTTTGCTGCTAATACTAATTGCATAACCTTAATCTATAATTAATATATATATATTATTATAATATCTTTATTGAATATATTTTCAAATAGGCTAGAATCGAACTAACTTGGTCTCCAGCCCAATTGGAGCACTTAACCATTCAGTCTCTATCTGATATAGAATATTATTTTAATCTATATATATATTGTTATACATACATTATATAGTAGTTATATTATTATAATAGTATATTATATAGTTATACATATATTATATAGTAGTTATATTATTATATAGTATATTATATAGTAGTATATTAAATATTTATAGATATTATATAGTAGTTATTGTAGTATAATATTATATGTTATTATTATATAGTAGTTATATTATTAATATATTTATGTAAGCATATTTTTAGTTGATTTATTTCACTATATTAATTATTTATTAATTAATTAATTATGTAATTGTTAATTATTAGTTATTTCCAAATATATTATCTCTGTTTATTTATAATTAACATTATTACTATGACTTTCCATGTATATATCATTATTACTATTAAATAACATTTAATTTCACTTTAATATTATATCTACCATTCTTATTTGTATATGATCTACTTGAAATAAGATGATTATGAGGTAATCTATTTAATTTATATCTATCTTTAATTACTAATGATGAATGCTTAAACGTTCCGACTAGATAACTAATTGTCTTAGTTCTTATCTGTCTTAGAACTCTACCCTTTACTTGAATTAGATAACCTAGATTATACTTATTACTTAAAATTGTCATTAAATCATTAATTCCTAATTCATTTAAGTTCATTATATAATTATTATATTCTTTACTTATTAATTGAGTATTGAATTTAGGCAATCTGTTCATTATTCTCTTCAATCTCATTATTGATATCATCCTTATCGTTATTAGTTCCTTCACTACTTGTGTCAGAATCGATAGATCACTATATCAATATCTTAATCTAATTATCTCTAAACTTACATCCATTCCTAATAATGAAGATAAAATTCTTCTAATATTATTCGGATCATATAACATTAATAGTGTTCATTTTCATAACATACCTCTATTATAATTATTATTTAGATTATTTAAAGATTGTCTTGTGTAATAAAAGAATTTGATATTCAATTTATTTAGACTTTTCTCATACATAATATCAGAAATATAAATATTTAATATTCTTTGTTGATTAGATCTTATCCTGATTATGTTCTCTAATAATTTTGTAATCATCTTTGTCATAAATCAAGTCCTCATTCATGATTGATTATTACTACTATAAGATTGAATACTTCAATCATGTCTACTATTTAATTGTTGAATAGTTGATAAATTTAAGGTATCCTTTAATCTATCTTCTTTAAGAATACTATATAGTAATAATTTTAATAATCTCTTTATGTCTGATAATGACATACCTTTTAGTTTTATTATTAAATGTTTCATTAATATATTTTATATATATCATTATTATTATAATGATTATTAATTAGTTAATATCTTTTGCTAATTATATGCTTATAACAGGAATTGAACCCATATAATTTATTTATGAGACAAATGTTTTAACCATTAAACTATACAAGCATGGGTAAATACTGAGAATCGAACTCAGATTCATCAATCCACAATTGATCCTTCTACCATTGAAATATAATTACCTTAGTCGGAAAATATGAGAATCGAACTCATCAGAAATTTATATTCATTATATAGCAAATAATTCACCTTACCTATGGCTAATTTTCCTCTAATTTTATAAAAATATTATTTAATAATATAAATATATATATATATTAATTACGAACTTAATCAGAGTTGCACTGATATAATCCATTATGACAAAATGGGACTTTAACTAATTAAGCTACAAGTTCTTTATAGACAATGAGAATCGAACTCATATTTAATGTGTGGAAGACATTTAGTTTACCATTAACATACATCTATCTAATTTACCTTTAACCTATATAACAATAGAAAACATCATAGATAATATAGATAATATAGATATTAGATAATATAATATAGTATAGATAATATAGATATTAGATAATAGTATTAATATATAGTATAATATAGATATTAAATATTAGTATTAATATATAGTATATAGTAGTAATAGGGTATATATAGTATTATATAGTATATAGTATTAATAGGGTAGTTATAGTATATTATTATTATAGTTATTAGTAGTAGTATTAATGGGTATTATTTATCTTAATCCTATATTATTATTAATCATGTCAGGTTATGGATATGGCCATTAGTATTAATAGTTAACACTTTATATTATTAATTATTATATTAATTAATTAAGGTTATAGAAATATGGGCATATTATTACTATAATTTATAGTTAATATTAATTAAATATCATTAGTAGTTATATAATGTTATGATATATTGGTATTATTATTATCATTTAAGGTTAATATTAATTAAATATCATTATCATTAATGTAAGGTTAGGATATATTAGTATTATTATAATCATTTAAGGTTTATCCTAATTATATATCATTATTATTTATGTAAGGTTATGAGTTATTAGTTATTTATCATTTATTATCATTTAAGTTATGAGATATTAATATAGATTATTTAAGATATATCAGATATTCATTTATTTATCATTTATTATTATGATATATTAGTATCTTAATTGTTAAGGTTTATCTTGATACATTATTATTTTAATCATGTAATGTTATGGTTATGGGTATTAGTATTATCATTATTTAATATGGATATTATTAATTATTATTTTAATCATTATATTAAGGGGTATTAGTATCATATTATTATTAGTTAATATTAATATTAATTCATTATCATTTTAATCATGTCAGGTCATAAGATTCTAGGTATCATATTATATCATATCATATTAGTATTAAGAAATAGGCCATTATTATTTAAGAATATGTAGATATTAACACCCTATTAACTAATTATCGAAACATTTATCTCAGGATTATTATTAATTACATAAAAAGATTCAAGATTATTAATCATTAAAAAAGATAAGATTAGCATATCAAAATTTAATTCTTATTATCTTAATCATTATTTCGAAACATTTATCTCAGGATTGGTCATAACTATATCATTATTAAAGAATTAGTAGTACCATATCGAAACATTACATATTCTACATATTTTTATTTATTAACAATTTAAAGAGTATTTCGAAACATTTATATCATTAATACATATCAATATTATTATGTAATTAGATTAATATAATATTTATCATAGTATTACCATATTATTAGTGTATATAGTTATATATATTATAGTATAGTTATTATAGTACTATATAGTATATATATTGTATAGATTATTAGTATTTTAAGTACAATTATAGTAGTAGTATTTATATATATATGTATGTATGTATATATTATATTATATGTATTATGTATTATGTATTATGTATATATTATATTATATTAAATTAAGTATGTATATACTATTATTATATCTTTATTATAGTTATTAATTATTTATATATTTATATATTATATATTATCATATATTATTATCTATTATTTATTATTATTAATATTATTTAGATATATATATTAGTTATTTATTATCTATTATTATTATTTATATTTATATATATATTATCATTATTATGTATATTTATTAGTTATTATATTAATATTATATTATTATTATATATGTATGTATATATTTATCTATATAGATATTTATTGACTATTTTATCGAAACATTTATATAAGAAAACTATTAATGTATTACTTTGTATTATATTGATAATGTATCATCTCTTTATTATTCTTACAATATAATACTTTAAATATACATTATTACTATATATAATTTATTATTCTTATCTTATTCTTTAATATAATTTATCTATTTAATTATTACTTTATACTAATATATAAATGTTATAAGATTAATATTACTTTATTATATATATATATATTATTATCCATATATACTTATTCTATTAAATATTATATAATATATAAGATCTATATCTATTTATTAAATATATTATATTTATACTATACTATATTATACTATTATATCATATTAATGATTAAGATTAACATTAGATTATTATTAATTATTATTTATATATAAATATATGTTTATTCTGAATATATAATATTATTAATAATGTAAGATTACTTATTAAATATACATTTAATTATTTATTATTTTATTATATATAATATCTATATAAGATTATTATGATATTAATAATATGTTATTATTATTTAAATATTTATTCTTTAATTATTATTGATTATATAATATTGCGATTACTTACTTATTGCGAGTGTCCTAAAAATCTCTCGGCGCCTCAATATTCTTACGAATATATCGTGAGGGCATCCCCTCTATATTTTTATATTGTTCTTTAACTCTAGAACTTATCTGTACTTTGGCGATCTGGTCTGACGTTCATTCTGTACCCCCATATATTAATATTCATAATGTGAATAGCGTTATGTCGCCCTCGCTTCGGGCTAAGATGTTAATAACAATTACTCTCTAATATATTACTATATAAATATACTACTAATATAATAATACTATGTATTAATAACCTTACATTGTTATAAATAATATTCCTTAAAGATTAATAATAATTATTATCTTATTAGATCATCATTATAATTGTTAATGTATAACATGATATCATTTAAGTATAGCCTTTCATTATTAATAATATAACATATATAATATAAACATTACATGTATAACATATAATATAATTTAATATAACATATACAATATTAATATGATATGTATAATATATATAATAATAATATGACATGTATAATATAATAATATATAAACATTACATGTATAATATATAATAATATATAATGTATAGTATATAATATAATATATATAATATATAATGTATAGTATGATAATATAATGTATATAATATAATCTATAATAATATAAATATATATATAATATTGATAATTAATACTACTAATAATTTATGTAATGCCTTATATGATTAATATAACATATGATTAATATTAGCCTTATATGATTAATATATAATATATACAATATAAATATGATATGTATAATATAACTATATCCAATATAAATATTATATGAATAATGATAAAATATATCTAATATAAACTTATATAAATAATATACTATAATATAACTATTATTAATAACTATTATAAATACTATAATATTACTATTACTTATTAACTAATATATAATATTACTATTAATATTGACTATTATAATATGACAATTAATTAATATATAATATAACTATTATTATAATGAATACTTATTATTATTATTTAATATAATGATAAATAAATATGTATTTGTTACTATATGACTATATATAAATATAATTATAGCCTTTGTTATTAACGTATAATATGAATAGAATATTAACCATTGTTATTAACATATAATATGAATATAATATTAACTATTGTTATTAAAGTATAATATAAATATAATATTAACATATAATATATAACATATATATAATATATAACATATATAATACTATTAATATAACATTTATATATAATATATAATACTATAATATAACTATTATACATATACATATAATTAACTATAACTATTATTACTATTATTATAATAACTAATATAATTATTAATATATCCTTACATTATTAAGATACTATATAATTATTATCATAACCTTATATCTAATAAGATAATATATAATATATATTGTAACTATAATTATTAATATATATAACCTTACTTTAATAAGATATTATATAACTATTATTAATATAATTATTAATATACTATATACCCATTATTATAATGTATATAATATACTATACAATATATAACATAATATTACTTAACATTTTATATAATATTTAATATTTACTTATTAATTTAATTAATATTAGGAATCCCCTGACTTTACAATTTATTATTTGTTACTATTATCATTATATAATATTACAATATGGAAGGGGTCCCCCTGACATAATACTTGTATAGATCAATAATATAATATCAATATACATATACCATATACTATTAATATAACATATTACTAATATCATAATTATTATATAAATTATTATTAATATTATTATTATAATGTTTAACTATTCCCGAAGACATGGAATGTCAAGGGTTCAGTATTAGTATATAATATATATAATATAATATAAATATATATTGATTATTCATTAACGTTAATTATTATTAACAATATCATTGGTAGTTGTATATAAGAAATATTATTAATATATTACTTTTTATTAGTATATTTAGTTAATAGAATTATCATCTACATTATAAAGAATATTATTTTAACTTCATTATCTTTGTATTACATTTACAATTTCATATTATATTTATAATATATTGTATAATAACTTACATTACATGTATAATTACTTACTTTATATAAGATTTAGAATAATTTATTATTTAATAATACATTACTTATCCTACTTATCTTTCACTATTAATAATGTCACATGATAAGATTTACATTATATATATAATAATACTATATTATTTATTCTGATACAGTATATTTACATATTCTGTAATGTTATAGAATTAGTAATACATGATTAATAATACTATATTATTTATCCTAACACAGTCTCACTATTAGATAAAGTACTGTTAGAGAATTAGTAATTAATTAATATCTAATAATATATTATATATTCTGACACTGTATATTATTACATAGTGTAATGTTATAGAATTAATAGTAATTTATATAATTATATTATATGTTACACAGATGTACTGTATTAATAATACTATATTGTACAATATATTATATTGATAAGTATATTATATTATCTTATACTTAACCTTACATTATTACTAATGATAAAGTATAGAATGAATATTATATGATTAATAATATCTTATATATTCTAACACAGTCTCTTTATTAATAACAGTAATGTAGAGAAGTAATAGTTAATTATTATATAATAATATATTATATATTCTGACACAGTTTCATTATTATATACTGTATTGTATAGAAGTAATAGTTAATCATTAATAATAATATATTAATTATCTTAACACAGTCTTATTATTATATACTGTACAGTAACAGAATTAGTAATTAATTAATATTAAATAATATCTTATTAATCTTGACACAGTTTCATTATTATATAATGTACTGTTATAGAAGTAGTATTATATTACTATGTATACTATATTATATATTCTGATACAATATCTTATTAAATACTGTATTGTTATAGAATTAGTAATAATTGTATTATATATATATATATTTATCTTTATATAGTGTTATATTTAATAACAAATCATAATGTATATATTAATAATTATATTAAATAAAGTAAGATTAATCTTTTAAATGTATTTACATTCTTTACATTCGTTAAAATAATATTCTTTATAATGTAGATGATAATTCTATTAACTAAATATACTAATAAAAAGTAATATATTAATAATATTTCTTATATACAACTACCAATGATATTGTTAATAATAATTAACGTTAATGAATAATCAATATATATTTATATTATATTATATATATTATATACTAATACTGAACCCTTGACATTCCATGTCTTCGGGAATAGTTAAACATTATAATAATAATATTAATAATAATTTATATAATAATTATGATATTAGTAATATGTTATATTAATAGTATATGGTATATGTATATTGATATTATATTATTGATCTATACAAGTATTATGTCAGGGGGACCCCTTCCATATTGTAATATTATATAATGATAATAGTAACAAATAATAAATTGTAAAGTCAGGGGATTCCTAATATTAATTAAATTAATAAGTAAATATTAAATATTATATAAAATGTTAAGTAATATTATGTTATATATTGTATAGTATATTATATACATTATAATAATGGGTATATAGTATATTAATAATTATATTAATAATAGTTATATAATATCTTATTAAAGTAAGGTTATATATATTAATAATTATAGTTACAATATATATTATATATTATCTTATTAGATATAAGGTTATGATAATAATTATATAGTATCTTAATAATGTAAGGATATATTAATAATTATATTAGTTATTATAATAATAGTAATAATAGTTATAGTTAATTATATGTATATGTATAATAGTTATATTATAGTATTATATATTATATATAAATGTTATATTAATAGTATTATATATGTTATATATTATATATATGTTATATATTATATGTTAATATTATATTTATATTATACTTTAATAACAATAGTTAATATTATATTCATATTATATGTTAATAACAATGGTTAATATTCTATTCATATTATACGTTAATAACAAAGGCTATAATTATATTTATATATAGTCATATAGTAACAAATACATATTTATTTATCATTATATTAAATAATAATAATAAGTATTCATTATAATAATAGTTATATTATATATTAATTAATTGTCATATTATAATAGTCAATATTAATAGTAATATTATATATTAGTTAATAAGTAATAGTAATATTATAGTATTTATAATAGTTATTAATAATAGTTATATTATAGTATATTATTTATATAAGTTTATATTAGATATATTTTATCATTATTCATATAATATTTATATTGGATATAGTTATATTATACATATCATATTTATATTGTATATATTATATATTAATCATATAAGGCTAATATTAATCATATGTTATATTAATCATATAAGGCATTACATAAATTATTAGTAGTATTAATTATCAATATTATATATATATTTATATTATTATAGATTATATTATATACATTATATTATCATACTATACATTATATATTATATATATTATATTATATACTATACATTATATATTATTATATATTATACATGTAATGTTTATATATTATTATATTATACATGTCATATTATTATTATATATATTATACATATCATATTAATATTGTATATGTTATATTAAATTATATTATATGTTATACATGTAATGTTTATATTATATATGTTATATTATTAATAATGAAAGGCTATACTTAAATGATATCATGTTATACATTAACAATTATAATGATGATCTAATAAGATAATAATTATTATTAATCTTTAAGGAATATTATTTATAACAATGTAAGGTTATTAATACATAGTATTATTATATTAGTAGTATATTTATATAGTAATATATTAGAGAGTAATTGTTATTAACATCTTAGCCCGAAGCGAGGGCGACATAACGCTATTCACATTATGAATATTAATATATGGGGGTACAGAATGAACGTCAGACCAGATCGCCAAAGTACAGATAAGTTCTAGAGTTAAAGAACAATATAAAAATATAGAGGGGATGCCCTCACGATATATTCGTAAGAATATTGAGGCGCCGAGAGATTTTTAGGACACTCGCAATAAGTAAGTAATCGCAATATTATATAATCAATAATAATTAAAGAATAAATATTTAAATAATAATAACATATTATTAATATCATAATAATCTTATATAGATATTATATATAATAAAATAATAAATAATTAAATGTATATTTAATAAGTAATCTTACATTATTAATAATAT